AGATGTTAATCGTAAGCAAGAAGATTGTTTACGAAGAAACAACAAGAAAAATTCATATTCTGATACATAAGAGTTATATAGGAATCGAAATAGTCTTTTATTTTCTTTTGAAAATAGAAAAAAGGATTTCATTGAAGTAATAAGACTATTCCAATTCGAATAACAGTTGAGAAAGAATCGCAATAAATGCAAAGATGGAACATCTTTGATCCGGTATTCAAGGAGTTGAACCAAGATTTCTAAATGGATAGGATAGGGTATTTCTATATGTGATAGATAATCTAAATGCAAAAATTTGTCTTCTAAAAAAGGAAATAGTGAATGAATAGACTGTAAATTTTGAAACTTTGGTATTTTTTTTTCTTCTGGACAAGATAATTCTACTAGTGGGAATGGGATTTCTACAACGATCGCAAACCCCTCAGATAGAATCTGAGAATAAAACTCAGAATACAAATAATTGGTGTGATCCAACAATCGATCTTGGTTAGGACGATTAGCCGAATTTCTCAAAAAATTCTGCTGATACATTCGAATAATTAAACGTTTCACAAGTAGTGAACTAAATTTCTTGTTATTACAACGAAGAATTTTCACAGGTTCAGAACCTTTTAATCCATAATCATAGGCAAATGCATAAATATATTCCTGAAAGAGAAGTGGGTAGATGAAGTATTGTTGACGAGATTTCTGTTTTTCTGAATACTCTTCGAATTTTTCCATTTGTATTTCTACTTGAATCAGAGAAAAAGTATTTCTCGGTTTATCAAATGATGATACATAGTGCAATATGGTCAAAACAGGATGTTGCATTTTTTAATACAAACCCTGGAAAGAAGTCTAATCCATAGATCTTTTCTTTTTTAGCTCCTTTTCTATCGAATTCGTTTTTGTTTGTTTTAATTACAAAAAAAGAACAAATCTTTTTTTTTTATTTTTGCAGGCCAATCGCTCTTTTGACTTTGGAAAACAGTGTTTTTATCAATATACTGTTTCTTTTACACATTCAATTCATAACATTCCTTTTCAATCCATAATCAAGAATAATTAGGATTTCTAAAAAAAAGGTGAGGGGTCCACTGACAGTAAAACCCAACCTTTCCCCGCATCAGGCACTAATCTATTTTTAACGTCTAATTAGATCGGGGAATCATTCCAATTAAGAAGTTAAGCTCGTTGCTTTTTATTTTACCAGAATTAGAACCAGGCTCTATCCATTTATTCGCTAGACCTAGAAAATCGGAATTTTTTTATTCAAAAAAAAATTCCGATTTTATTACGACATGCTATTTTTTCCCTTCATTACCTTTGAGGATCAGTCGTGGTCTTCTAGACTCTACCAAGAGTCTGGACGAATTTGTTGCTTCATCCAAATGTGTAAAAGATCATAGTCGCACTTAAAAGCCGAGTACTCTACCATTGAGTTAGCAACCCAGATAAAATAGGATCTTAGATACGATCGAAATCCAAAAATCGATGGAATTACACCGTACGCCCCTGTCAAAATATTGAATTAGCAAGACATCAAAAGAAAAATTTTAGCGCCCATTAAAAAAAATACACAAATACCAAAATGAACAGATCCGGTTAAATTTCACTAAGGTGAAAAAAGGAGCGGCTCCAATCACAATGGAAAAATTGTCGTTTTTTTAGCAATTTGAATTTCTTTAAATACAAAAATTTTGTATGAGAGTACATGCAAGGAGGACAACCCTATCATTTAGGCGAAGTGTAGACAGAAATACCTAACCTAATATTGAGTGACGATAAATAGATCCATCTATCTACAGATTCTATTTGTTCAATAGACCTTTGTCAATGTAAATACAAAGATAAGAAAAGCAATTAGATACAAAAAAAAAGAAAATATAGGCTTTTGTTGGATTGGCACGACATAAATGCAGCAAAAAAAATAGAACTAAGAAAGAGGCAAATTGTGTCTAAATAATTAAGCTAAATAATTAAGGGGTACTAGTGACCCTCTCTTACTTTATTCTTTATTTATTCATTTAGTTCTTCAATTAACTCAAAGTTCTTTCTTTTTCTTTATCGTTAAAGAATTCTGCCTTCCTTAAAATATCATAAACAGTTCTTGTAGGTTGAGCACCCTTTTCAAGGAAATAGAGAATAACTGGAACATTTAAACAAGTTTGATTCTTTATCGGATCATAAAAACCCACTTTTCGAAGATCTCTTCCTTCTCTTCGAGATCGAACATCAATTGCAACGATTCGATAGACAGCTTATTGGGATAGATGTAGATAAACAATGCCCCCCCTAGAAACGTATAGGAGGTTTTCTCCTCATACGGCTCGAGAAAATGATTCGAATCTCTATCTATAATACAAGTAGATAGAAATTAGACTATGACTTGCATTAATTTCCTTACAGAAAAGAGAAAATCAATTTCATTTATACTCATGACTCAAGTTGACTAATTTTGACTGACAAACTTGAAAAGAAAAATCCTTCGAAATTTTTTGAGTCGTCTATAAACTCTTTTCTTTATCTCGAACAAATTTACTTTTTTTCATTATTCTGATCTAATTCTATTGTTGAGACGGTTGAAAATCGCGTTTACTTGTTCCGGAATCCTTTATCTTTGATTTGTGAAATCCTTGGGTTTAGACATTACTTCGGGAATTCCTATTCTTTTTTCTCTCAAAAGGGCAGCAACATACCCTTTCTTTTTTTCTTATTTCCTTCGATAAAGCATTTCCCTCTTCTATAGAAATCGAATATGAACGATTAATTCTGATAGACTTTTAATCGAAAAAGTTTTTCCAATCTTCCAAAATTGGACTTTTTTCTTAATTTTAACCTTTCGATTTCTATATTAAGGATAGACTGACAAAGTTGGCCTAATTTATTAGTTTTCACTAACCCTAGATTCTTTCCCTTGATAAAAAAAATTCTGTCCTCTCGAGCTCCATCGTATACTATTTACTTACAAACAACCCAGCGCAAATTCGATTCGGGACAAATAAAACAGACTATGTCGAGCTAAGAGCATTTTCATTATTATGGAAAATGATGGAGAGCAAAATCCACAATTGATCATGTCCTTCAAGTCGCACGTTGCTTTCTACCACATCGTTTTAAACGAAGTTTTACCATAACATTCCTCTAATTTTATTACAAAGTGGTATCGAAAATTGATCCAATATGGATGGAATCATGAATAGTCATTAGTCATTAGTTTTGTATACTAATTCAAACTTGCTTTCTATGAAGATAAAAGAAATAAGTATTTATCGGGGAAGACCCCGCAAAGATCCAATTTATTTAAACCCATATTCTATCATATGAATGAAACATACTTCGAAAAAGATGAATAAAAAAGTTTGCTTAAGACTTATTTATTATTGAATTTCCATCCTTAACAGAAAACTCGAGATGATCAATCCTAAAGTGAGAAGGATCTACTCTGTTTCTCCAATAAATAAACTACCAACCCAAAAAAGTTTAATTAATTTAATTACTAATATATTTTTCTGTAACAAAAACAATTAACTATTAACCAAATAAACTATGCCAATGAAAAGATTGGCAGTTTTTTGGTAGTTAAAAAATTCTCATACTTCTTCGACTCGAGTAAAAAAAGAAAGAAAAAATAAAAAAGTATGATTTTTTTTCAATCAATTCGAAAGTCGAGTAGACAGAATATATGCATTTATCTCTAATCCTCGCGTTCCATTGATTTAGAAATGGATATTTGCAAATCAGATAATATCTAAAATAGAAAAATCGAGTCCCTATCCGTAGAATGGAAGCTCTTTTCTTTTTTCTCACGCCGATCTTGGTCAAAAGTTTTAAGGCCTGTGCTGAAACTAAAAACATCCTATTCTTTAATCTGGCCATGAAACATAGAATTAGGATACTCTCCTTTTTATTTTCTTTTTTTTTTACTTACTTTAGTTCTTTAGTTCGAGAAAAAGAAATAGGAGTACTTCTTTTCTTTCACATTGGGTGTCAAATGTATCCTTTAAGAATTTCCACTTCATGCATATGGAGTATAAAGTTTATCTAAGAAGTTCTAATTTCAAAACACATAAAAGATAATCAATTTGACTAGAAATGCATCTAATCTAAGAGTCTATAAGAGAGAATTATTCTCTTTAATAAACTTTTGTGTCGTGCAGGGCACAATACGATTCTATCTTTCGTTTCATCAGAAAAACGAAAAAATCTGGGACGGAAGGACTCGAACCTCCGAGTAACGGGACCAAAACCCGCTGCCTTACCACTTGGCCACGCCCCATTTCTTTTATGCGACACTAATAAACAGTAGTGGTTTATATATTATTCGTCAATCCCACTTCAATTACCTAAAAAATGAGGAATATTTTCTTGCTAGGATTCTAGACATACGGATAATATAGAATTCAAAAAATGCATTGATCATTACATGGAATTCTATTAAGATATTATATGAAAGTCGAATTTCTTCCATTCTCATTTGAGAATGCGAACACAAGGAGGTATTTTGTGTTTGGGAAAGTCTGAAGAAAAAAGGATTTTGAATCCCCTTTTCTTTTCCTTTTTCCCTTAGAAAAATAACTCAATCAAAATCCAATTATCTACTCTACAAGAACGAAATGCTTGTTATGCCTAATATACTTAGTTTAACCTGTATCTGTTTTAACTCTTTTCTTTATCCAAATCCAACTAGTTTTTTCTTCGCCAAATTACCCGAAGCTTATGCCATTTTCAACCCAATCGTGGATGTTATGCCTGTCATACCTGTATTCTTTTTTCTATTAGCGTTTGTTTGGCAAGCTGCTGTAAGTTTTCGATGAAATCTTTACTATTATGTCTATGTCCGCTATGTCTATGTCCGCCAAATTGAATGATGTATTTATTTCAAAAAAGAAAAAATGGATAAGAGCCTAGAAGTCTTATATTATGAACCCTCGATTCTAAAATTCTTCTACATTGAATGTAGAGCTGCAGCAATAATCTTGGATCAGCCTTTCTACCCCCCTGCACCTACGTTGAGCGGGTACCTTTAGGTACCCACACAATACCCAAACGAATTTTTGATATTGATAAGAGTGCTTATTATAAAGGAATTCTTGCTATTTTTTTTTTAAGAATTGATTTTTGCATTTTTAGGTGTCAAAATAAACAAAACCCATCCTAGTGGATCTGTGTGGTAAGGAAAAACGGGTAATCTATTCCTTAAAAAAAATCTTGGAGATTATGTAATGCTTACTCTCAAACTTTTTGTTTATACAGTAGTGATATTCTTTGTTTCTCTCTTTATCTTTGGATTCTTATCTAATGACCCAGGACGTAATCCTGGGCGTGAGGAGTAAAAATCCCCAATTTTTGGGAATTTTTTCTTACAAATTGGATTTATTTCGTACATTTATCTATGAAAAAATCCGGGGGTCAGAATTCCTTACAATTCGAAAGTCCCAAATGATCCAAGGGGGCGGAAAGAGAGGGATTCGAACCCTCGGTACAAAAAATTGTACAACGGATTAGCAATCCGCCGCTTTAGTCCACTCAGCCATCTCTCCCCGTTCCAAATCGAAAGGTTTTCGTGATATAACAGAGGCAAGAAATAACGATTGCAAAAAATTCTTCTTGTTTTTTCATTTTAAAATGAAAAGTGCATAAAAATTATATTGCCAATTCCTTTTTAGTTATATTCTTTTTTCTTAATGTTAATAATAAAAAAAAAAAGAAGAAAATTCTTGTTTTTTCTTTCCTAAATTCGATATAGGTTGAGAGACAGTTATATATATTTTCTCTTACGGGCATTTCGGTATAGGACTTGTTAGAATAAAAAAAGCAGGTTATAAAAAAATTCTTTTTTTTGATTATTTATCAACAAAGCAAAAAGGATTCTTATCAAAGCCACCATAAAATTGGAAAGAAAGCTAAAGTAAGTAGACCTGACCCCTTGAATGATACCTCTATCCGCTATTCTGATATAAAAATTCGATGTGGATGAAATTGTTGTATAACCGGATTTTTTGTATTTCCTTAGACTTAGACCACGCAAGACAAGAATTTTTCACTATTTACGATTTCATATTCTTGTTACTAAACGTTCTATAGGAATAAGAAGAAATCCCAACTCTTTTCCGTTACACATAAAAATGGATTTCGAAAGTTAATTTTTCTTTTCAATATCTTTCTTTTTTTTTTCTGAATCCTATTTTTGTTCTTCCACCCATGCAATAAAAATCGAATGAGAAAAGAGGGGTTTTCCCTTAAAAGATAGGCTTTGAAATAGGAATCCTGGAATAACACTGAATTCAAATGTTTATTTCCTTATTTCTATAGTATAAGAGAAGAGTATAAGAAAAATTAATCGAATGAAATTCATGAATTTACCACGACCTCGGTTGTGACCCCATAGATACAAATCCAAAATTTCTATCTTCGAGACCATTGAAAAAGGGCATTAAACGAGAAAGAAATCGTCTACAGATAATCAAATTATCATATGCCTTGGAAATAAGATGAGGTGCTCGGAAATGGTTGAAGTAATTGAATAGGAGGATCACTATGACTATAGCCCTTGGTAGAATTCCTAAAGAAGAAAATGATCTATTTGATATTATGGACGACTGGTTACGAAGAGACCGTTTCGTTTTTGTAGGATGGTCCGGCCTATTGCTCTTTCCTTGTGCTTATTTTGCTTTAGGGGGGTGGTTTACAGGGACTACTTTTGTAACTTCTTGGTATACCCATGGATTGGCTAGTTCCTATTTGGAAGGTTGCAATTTCTTAACCGCGGCAGTTTCCACCCCTGCCAATAGTTTAGCACACTCTTTGTTGCTACTATGGGGCCCGGAAGCACAAGGGGATTTTACTCGTTGGTGTCAATTAGGCGGTCTGTGGACTTTTGTCGCTCTCCATGGGGCTTTTGGACTAATAGGTTTCATGTTACGTCAATTTGAACTTGCTCGGTCTGTTCAATTGCGGCCTTATAATGCAATTTCATTCTCTGGTCCAATCGCTGTTTTTGTTTCTGTATTCCTTATTTATCCACTGGGACAATCTGGTTGGTTCTTTGCACCGAGTTTTGGCGTAGCAGCTATATTTCGATTCATCCTTTTCTTCCAAGGATTTCATAATTGGACGTTGAATCCATTTCATATGATGGGAGTTGCTGGAGTATTAGGTGCGGCTCTGCTATGCGCTATTCATGGGGCTACCGTAGAAAACACTCTATTCGAAGATGGTGATGGTGCAAATACCTTCCGTGCTTTTAATCCAACTCAAGCTGAAGAAACTTATTCAATGGTAACTGCTAACCGCTTTTGGTCCCAAATCTTTGGTGTTGCTTTTTCCAATAAACGTTGGTTACATTTCTTTATGCTATTTGTACCCGTCACCGGTTTATGGATGAGTGCTATTGGGGTAGTTGGCCTAGCTCTGAACTTACGTGCCTATGACTTTGTTTCCCAGGAAATCCGTGCAGCGGAAGATCCTGAATTTGAGACTTTCTACACTAAAAATATTCTTTTAAACGAGGGTATT